ATGCTATTATTTCAATTCCCCGAGTGGTATGAGGATTTGAGGGATTGGAATAAAGAAATGCATATTAAATGTACTTTTAACGGTGTTCCATTATCAGAAAACGAATTTCCAAAAGATTGGTTAACAGATGGTATTCAGATAAAAATTCTATTTCCTTTTCGTCTGAAACCTTGGCAAGGATCTAAGGTACGAGACTCTCGTTGGGATAAAAAAGAAGAAAAGGACAATTTTTGTTTTTTAACAATTTGGGGAATGGAAGCTGAAATCCCCTTTGGTTCTCCACGAAAACAACCCTCTTTTTTTGAACCTATTTTTAATGAATTAAAAAAAAACTATAAAAAAGTGAAAAAAAAAAGTTTTCTAGTTCTAAAAGTTTTAAAAAGAAAAAGAAAACGGTTTATAAGAACTTTCAAAGAAAAAACAAAGGGTGCTCTAAAAATAATTCTAGTTAGAAAAGGAATGATAAACAATTTGGAAAAAAGAAACCAAACTTTCTTATTTGAATTAAATAAAAACGAGTTGAATGAAAAAAATTCCATAAGTAATAAAAATACACAAGAATTTCTTATTCAAATTCAATCCAGGAATTGGACAAATAATTTACTTATAGAAAAGAAAATCAAAGATCTTATTGATAGAAGAATCACAACCAGGAATCAAATGGAACAGATTAAAAATGACAAAAAAAAACTCATTCTAACTCCAGATCTAAATATTATTAGTCCTAACAATACAAACTTGAATGATAAAAAACAAAAATTATGGAAAAATCTGTGGCCAATATTTAAAAAAAGAAGTATCCGGTTAATACGTAAATTACACTATTTTATAAAATCTTTCATTGAAAAAATGTACATGGATATATTTCTATATATCATTAACATCCTCAGGATCAATATAGAACTTATAGTTGAATCTATAGACAAAAAAAAGGGAAATTTAATTTCCAGTAGGGAAAAAATAAATCAAGAAGAAATTGATATTGGTGAAACAAACAAAAACACGATTCCATTTATTTTGACTAGAAAAAACTTTTTTTCGAATATAAATAATAATTTAAATGCTTGTTGTGACTTATCTTCCTTGTCCCAAGCATATGTATTTTACAAAATATCACAAACTCCATTTAGTAACAAAAATCACTTGAGACCCGTGCTTCAATATCATGGAACCCATCTTTTTCTTAAGGATAAAATCAAGAATTATTGTGAGACACAAGGAATATTTGATCCCAAAACAAAGCATAATAAAATTGATAAGTCTATAATAAATGAGTGGAAAAACTGGTTAAAGGGCCATTATCAATATAATTTATCTCATACTAAATGGTCTCAGTTAGTATCGAAAACGTGGAAAAATAGAGTCAACGAACGTTGTACAATTCCCAATAAGGACTCCATCAAATTGAATTCATATAAAAAGGAGAAAAACCCATTAATCCCTTACGTAAAAAAAAAATATTATGAAGCAAACTCTTTGATGAATCAAAAAGAAAAATTTAAAAGAAATTGCAGATATGATCTTTTATTACATAAATATATATCACATAAATATATAAACTATGAAAACAAAGGGGATTCCTATATTTATGGATCGCCATTAAAAATAAATAGAAATCAAGAAATATTATATAATTTTAATATAGAGAAACCCCAATTGCTTTATGTACTAATGGATGTAGATATTAGGGATTATCTAGGAGAAAAATATTATATACATAGGAAAAAAAATATTGAGAAAAAATATTTTAATTGTAAAATTTTCTATTTTTTTATTAAACAAAATAAAAATATCAATATTGATACCTGGACTCATATGCATTGTGGTACCAAGAATCAAAATACTAAGACTAAAATTAATATTTATCAAAAACTTGATAATAAGAATATTTTATCTCCGAGGATTCATCAAAAAAAAAAACCATCCAAAATGAATCAAAAAAGTTTCTTTTTTGATTGGATGGGGATGAATGAAGAAAGGTTATATCATCGTATATCAAAAAAACCTCAGTTCTTCCCAGAATTTGGAATACTTTATGATACATATAATGCATATAAAATTAAATCGTGGGTCATACCAATTAAGTTGTTTTTGAATTTTGATGTAAATCCAAATAGTAACGGAAATGAAAAAAAGGATATTCATATATCATCTAATGAAAAAGAATACTTTGAATTAGAAAAAAAGAAGCAAGAAAAAAAACAACAGTCCAGTCAAGTGGATCTTCTATTAGACGTTCAAAAACAAAAGAAAAAAAAAGATATTGAAGAAAATTATACAGGATCAGACATTAAAAAAAGTAGAAAAAGAAAGCAATACAAGAGCAAGAAAGAGGCGGAACTCGATTTATTCCTGAAAAAGTATTTCCTTTTTCAATTAAGATGGGATGACGCCTTAAATAAAAGAATGACCGATAATATCAAGGTATATTGTCTTCTGCTTAGATTAACAAATCCAAAGGAAATTGCTATATCCTCCATTAAAAGAGGAGAAATGAGTTTAGACGTCATGGTAACTCAGAAAGATCTAGCTCTGACGGAATTGATAAAAAATGGAATATTGATTGTCGAACCAATTCGTCTATCTACAAAATTGGATGAAAAATTGATTATGTATCAAATGATAGGTATTGGCTTGGTCAATAAAAAGAAATATCAAACTAATAATAAATCCATAAAAAAAAAAGATGTTGATAAGAATGAAAATAAAAATTATTATGATTTTCTTGTTCCTGAACATATTCTATCTACTAGACATCGTAGAAAGTTGAGAATTCTAAATTGTTTTAATTCCTGGAATAGAAATGTTTTGAATGAGATTTTCGTATTTGGTAATGAAAACAACATAAAGAGCTGTGGACAATTTATAAATGAGGATAACTATCCTCATATAAATACAAATAAATTAATCAAATTGAAATTGTTTATTTGGCCTAATTATCGATTAGAAGATTTAGCTTGTATGAATCGATATTGGTTTAATACCAATAATGGAAGCCGTTTTACTATGTCAAGAATACATATGTATCCACGATTCCAAATTAACTGATAATAGATGATATTGATTTAATATTATATCAAGCAGATCTAGGAATGAATCAGCCGAATTCTGTTAGGTACAAATAAATTTTTAATAATTTATCATGTTTTTTATCCAAATCCAAATCCAATTTGGATTTGGATAAAAAATAAATCAAAGTTTTTGCGTGTACCTGATTAAAATTATTAAAATTAGAGGTATTATTAGAGACATTATTAAATATATATTATTAAAATTAAATTCATTATTATTATATTTATTATTCCTGATCGGTAAATTTAAATTAAAAAATAAAAAATATATATTAAATTAAAATATATATAATATAACTTTTAACTTTCTTTCTTTATTTTATTTTCTTTATTTTATGATAAAAAATGCATTCATCTCAGCAATTTCACAAGAAGAAAAAGAAGAAAACAAGGGATCCGTTGAATTTCAAGTATTCAGTTTTACAAATAAAATACGGAGACTTACTTCACATCTAGAATTGCACAAAAAAGATTTTTCATCTCAGAGGGGTCTTCGAATAATTCTGGGAAAACGCCAACGGTTGCTAGCGTATTTGGCAAAGGAAAATAGAGTACGCTATAAAAAATTAATAAGTCAACTGAATATTCGAGAGCAAAAAACTCGTTAATTTCATTGAAACTAAATCAATTTATTAAATTTCGATTTTTATTATTATGTATTATTAATTTTTTTAGAATATTTTAGTAGAATTTTGATTAGTACTCAAAAATTACTATTAAATTAGAAATAAGAATTATTAGATTTTCTATTTTTTTATGAACCTCGTTTTGAGAAACTCATAAAATAACGAATCGGGGAAAAAATATATGACTGTACCGTCTACAAGAAAAGATCTCATGAAAGTCAATATGGGTCCTCAACACCCATCAATGCATGGTGTTCTTCGACTAATTGTTACTCTTGATGGTGAAGATGTTATTGACTGTGAACCCGTATTGGGTTATTTACACAGAGGGATGGAAAAAATTGCGGAAAATCGAACAATTATACAATATCTCCCTTATGTAACACGTTGGGATTATTTAGCTACTATGTTTACAGAGGCAATAACTGTAAATGCACCAGAACAGTTGGGAAATATTCAAGTACCCCAAAGAGCCAGCTATATCAGAGTAATTATGCTAGAATTGAGTCGTATAGCTTCTCATCTGTTATGGCTTGGTCCTTTTATGGCAGATATTGGTGCACAGACCCCCTTTTTTTATATTTTCAGAGAGAGAGAATTAATATATGATTTATTCGAAGCTGCTACAGGGATGCGAATGATGCATAATTATTTCCGTATCGGAGGAGTAGCTGCTGATCTACCTCATGGCTGGATAGATAAATGTTTAGATTTTTGTGATTATTTTTTAAAAGAAGTTACCGAATATCAAAAACTTATAACTCGCAACCCCATTTTTTTGGAACGGGTTGAGGGAATAGGTATTATTGGTGGAGACGAAGCAATAAATTGGGGTTTATCAGGACCAATGTTACGAGCTTCTGGAATACAATGGGATCTTCGGAAAGTGGATGATTATGAGTGTTACAATGAATTCGATTGGGAAGTTCAATGGCAAAAAGAAGGGGATTCACTAGCTCGTTATTTAGTACGAATCAATGAAATGACGGAATCCATAAAAATTATTCAGCAAGCTCTGGAAGGAATTCCTGGAGGACCCTATGAAAATTTAGAAGTACGACGTTTTGATAGAACAACAAATTCTGAATGGAATGATTTTGAATATAGATTCATTAGTAAAAAACCCTCACCAAATTTTGAATTATCGAAACAAGAACTTTATGTGAGAGTAGAAGCCCCAAAGGGAGAATTAGGAATTTTTATGATAGGAGATCTGAGTGTTTTTCCTTGGAGATGGAAAATTCGTCCACCAGGTTTCATCAATTTGCAAATTCTTCCTCAGCTAGTTAAAAAAATGAAATTGGCTGATATTATGACAATACTAGGTAGTATAGATATCATTATGGGGGAGGTTGATCGTTGAAATGATAATTGACACGACGGAAGTACAAGCTATTAATTATTTTTCTGGATCCGAACTTTTAAAAGAGGTCTATGAACTCATATGGGTCTTTATCCCTATTTTGATTCTGATATTAGGAATTACTATAGGTGTACTAGTAATTGTTTGGTTAGAAAGAGAAATATCCGCAGGAATACAACAACGTATCGGGCCTGAATATGCTGGGCCATTAGGAATTCTTCAAGCTTTAGCAGATGGGACAAAATTACTTTTTAAAGAGGATATCCTCCCTTATAGAGGAGATATTCAATTATTCAGTGTTGGACCGGCTATAGCAGTCATATCAACTCTACTAAGTTATTTAGTAATTCCTTTTGGATATCGTTTTGTTTTATCCGATCTAAGTATAGGTGTTTTTTTATGGGTTGCTATTTCAAGTATTGCCCCTATTGCACTTCTTATGTCAGGGTATGGGTCTAATAATAAATATTCTTTCTTAGGTGGTTTACGAGCTGCTGCTCAATCCATAAGTTATGAAATACCATTAACTCTATGTGTGTTATCAATATCTCTACGTGTGATTCGTTATAAGACGGGCTTTTCCTTCTTTTCTTCATTTCTAATATAGGAAAAGATTTCTAATAATGGATGGATCCTTTCGTTTTTTGATTCATTATTCAGATAAATAAGTTAAACCAGATAGTTATATGAGTGAAACAAAACAGCTTATCAATTTGCAGTAAGAAGATTAAATCTCATTCCCTATGTACAAGAGTAAAGAGGCAAATATAAATAGTGTAAACTGTTTATCCCAAGACTAAGATTGTTTTATGACTAAGATTATTTTATTAGTCATGATATAATGTCTTGAAGCGGGTGCAAAGGATCCAATGGATTGGGTTTATACTATTTTTTTTATATGTATTACCATATCAGGATCGAGCACAAATTAGTGAACGGGTAGAAACACCAAGATACACAAAAGATTAGTAATGGAGATAATGTAAAGTACCAAAAAAAGTATTTTTACATAAAATGAATCATAATTAGTGCTTTAAGTTAGTAGAAACGATCAAGCAGTACTTATCTACGATTCCGATCTAGAGTATGCTCCTATTCACTGATTAAAGAAATGACTATCAAGAACGAATTAATCCCCTTTTTCTGATTTCTTTTTTTTTTCTTTTTCAGAGTAGCCTCTTATCAGAAACAAGAACAGGAACAAAAGAAATAATGGAATGTAGAATGAATAAGAAAAGATCTTTATTTCTTTTTCTATATATTATATCTATATATCTATATATATAGAAAGAGAGAAAGAATTCTTATTTGGATTTGTGAACTAATCTCTAATTCTTTTTCGTAATCAAAAGATATGGGTCAAGGAAAAATAAATATCTATTGATACAACAAGACAACAAGTATTTTATTGAAAGAGAAATTTTTATATTATAAGGGGACGAGATAAATTCAGAAGCACTTTTTTTAGTTTTTATTCGAGCAGACAGAATTACATCGGTCTAATTTAGGACTCTTCGATGTATCTTTATTCTATCTATCCTTCAATATCAACGGATGCCGAATTAATGGTAATATCGAACTAGTCTTTCTATTTATTTGTGGCCGTAGAGGAGCCGTATGAGGTGAGAATCTCATGTACGGTTTTGGAATAGCGATGGTAACAGTAATGGTATCATCGACTATGATTATCTAATAGTTCAAGTACGGTTGATATAGTTGAGGCACAGTCAAAATATGGTTTTTTTGGATGGAATCTGTGGCGACAACCTATCGGATTTATAGTTTTTCTAATTTCTTCTTTAGCAGAATGCGAAAGATTACCTTTTGATTTACCAGAGGCAGAGGAAGAATTAGTAGCGGGTTATCAAACCGAGTATTCAGGGATCAAATATGGTTTATTTTATGTTGCTTCTTACCTAAATCTATTAGTTTCTTCATTATTTGTAACAGTTCTTTACTTAGGAGGGTGGAATTTCTCTATTCTACCTATTTTTTTTATTCCTGATATTTTTGGAATAAATAATATGAGTGGGGTCTTTGGAATTATAATCGGGATTCTTATTACGTTAGTTAAAGCTTATTTGTTCCTATTTATTCCTATTGCAACAAGATGGACTTTACCAAGAATGAGAATGGATCAACTATTAAATCTTGGATGGAAATTTCTTTTACCTATTTCTTTGGGTAATTTATTATTGACAACCTCTTCTCAACTTGTTTCACTATAAATATAAATAAGAGAATACGATAACGACATTCGAAATTATCTTAAACAAGAGAAAGAAACATCAACTTATTTATTTCATAGATATTTACGATATGCTCCCTATGGTAACTGGATTCATGAATTATGGTCAACAAACAGTACGGGCCGCAAGGTACATTGGGCAAGGTTTCATGATTACCTTATCCCACACAAATCGTTTACCTGTAACTATTCAATATCCGTATGAAAAATTAATAACATCGGAGCGTTTCCGCGGCCGAATTCATTTTGAATTTGATAAATGTATTGCTTGTGAAGTATGTGTTCGTGTATGTCCTATAGATCTACCCGTTGTTGATTGGAGATTAAAAACGGATATTAAAAAGAAACAATTGCTTAATTATAGTATTGATTTTGGGGTATGTATATTTTGTGGTAACTGTGTGGAGTATTGCCCAACAAACTGTTTATCAATGACTGAAGAATATGAACTTTCTACTTATGATCGTCACGAATTGAATTATAATCAAATTGCTTTGGGTCGATTGCCAATGTCAGTAATTGGAGATTACACAATTCAAGCAATTACGAATTCGACTCAAATCAAAATAGACAAAGATAAATCTTTCAATTCAAAAACAATTACCAATTATTGAATTTAATATAATCTAATACATAATATAAAACTTTTTTCATTGGAATTTGGATTAATAATAACTATTGATTGTTCCTAATTATTCTTTAATTTCAATTGATAAAATTGAAATTTCGAATTGAGATAATAATCCACTTTTTTATTTAGTCACTATTTGATTTGGCCATTTCCATTATATGGTATTTAAGATAGATAGATTAAGATATAATATTAATTAATAATATTATTTTCATATTTAATAATATTATTTTGATATTTAATAATAATTAAGAAATATTATGCTATTCATATAACATATCAAATAAATATTATTATTTTTATATAAATAGTATTATAAAGTATACACAAAAATACAAACAAAATCGAAAAAAAGTCTTATTACTTATTATTATATTATTGTATTATTATACATATATATAAAGTATATTATGTAAGTAAATATAAAGTATATTATGTAAGTAAACGTAAACGGAATGGTTTCGAAATACACAATTCCAACTCATTTTTTGTAAAAAACCGGGATTGATATAATAACTGTATCTATATTAATCCATACTACATTAAGATTTAATTCAATTAAGAACATATTATATATAAGAAAAAAATGAGGGAATTCCTCTTTTCCTGGACTTATTTAATAAGATCATGAAATATTTTGACTTATCTATTTCTCACTTTATACATAATGGGTTTAACTGGAACAATACATGATATCCTTGTAGTATTTTTGGGATTAGTTGTTATATTAGGGGGTATAGGAGTAGTTTTATTTACCAATCCCATTTTTTCTGCCTTTTCATTGGGATTGGTTCTTGTTTGTATATCCTTATTATATATTTTATCGAACTCCTATTTTGTGGCTGCTGCGCAGCTCCTTATTTATGTGGGAGCTATAAATGTTTTAATCATATTTGCTGTAATGTTCACAAATAGTTCTGAATATTATAATGATTTCAATCTTTGGACTGTTGGAAACGGCCTTACTTTGCTAATTTGTACAAGTATTTTTTTTTCACTAATTACTACTATCCTAGAGACGTCGTGGTATGGGATTATTTGGACTACAAGATCAAACCAAATTATAGAACAGGACCTGATAAGTAATGTTCAACAAATTGGGATTCATTTATCAACGGATTTTTTTCTTCCATTTGAACTAATTTCGATAATTCTTTTAGTTGCTTTGATAGGTGCAATTAGTATGGCTCGTCAATAAAATACTAAGTACAATTTCTTAGAATTAGGAATTATCCTAAATAAAAAAAAATGTCTTGTTTTATTTTATCATGTGTTATTATTATAACATAACACTCTTTTTTCATATACATTATTTTTCATATATATATTATAACATATTTAAGTATAATATAAAAAAAAGAAATAAAATAGTAGAAGGTAAATAAAGTTCTGAATTTGATCTATCAACAATATTTTTTTTGTTCTATAATTTTTTTTAATCAAATCGTTTGAATAAATGTTCATTCGTATTGATTCAAATGAATCGAGATTGATGAGGAGTTAGTCAATGACGTTTGAGCATGTACTTTTTTTGAGTGCCTATTTATTTTCTATCGGTATCTATGGATTGATCACAAGTCGAAACATGGTTAGAGCGCTTATGTGTCTTGAACTTATACTAAATTCGGTTAATATCAATCTCGTAACATTTTCTGATTTATTCGATAGTCGTCAATTAAAAGGAGATATTTTCTCCATCTTTGTTATAGCCATTGCAGCTGCTGAAGCAGCAATTGGACTAGCTATAGTCTCGTCAATTCATCGTAACAGAAAATCAACCCGTATCAATCAATCGAATTTGTTGAATAAATAGTCGTAATCATATAAATCTAATTAAAAATAGATTATTTTAATGTATAATAATATTATTATTTTGAATTATTTCTAATAGTAATACAAATTTCTATTAATAATGAATATTCTAATTAGAAATTGGAATATTTACTAATTTTAGTTAAATTAGCATGTAAGATTTGTATTACCATCTTTTTTGAAATAAAGAATTCAAGTTTATTGGCCCTTTCTCGTAAACATATCCAGAAATCCATTTATTCTAAAAAATTCTGGTAAACCACTGATTTGTCTGGTATCTATACTATAGAATTCATTTACTACTTATTTTTTTACCAGATCAAAATATTTTATTTCCAAAACTGAAATTTATAGATACAATGTCACATTCAGTAAAGATTTATGATACATGTATAGGGTGTACTCAATGTGTACGAGCTTGCCCCACAGACGTGTTGGAAATGATACCTTGGGATGGATGTAAAGCTAAACAAATTGCTTCTGCACCAAGAACCGAGGACTGCGTAGGCTGTAAAAGATGTGAATCCGCTTGTCCAACGGATTTTTTGAGTGTTCGTGTTTATTTATGGCATGAGACAACCCGTAGTATGGGTCTAGCTTATTGATACGTTACAAAAAATTCCACTTGAATCATTTTATTTGATTCCTATTTTTTCACCGACAAAAATCCGTACTCAGAAGAAAATATTTTCTCGAGTACGGATTTTTTATGGTCAAAGTGTATCTTGTCTTTACCACGAGCTATTTTCCTTGGTTAACAATAATTGTAGTTTTTCCGATATTTGCGGGTTCCTTCATTTTTTTTCTCCCACATAGAGGAAATAAGGTAATTAGGTGGTATACTATATGTATATGCCTATTGGAACTCCTTCTAATGACTTATGTATTCTGTTACCATTTCCGATTGGACGACCCATTAATACAATTGGAGGAAGATTATAACTGGATAACTATTTTTGATTTTCACTGGAGACTGGGAATCGATGGGCTTTCCATAGGACCCATTTTACTGACAGGATTTATCACAACTTTAGCAACTTTAGCGGCTTGGCCTGTTACTCGAGATTCACGATTGTTTTATTTTCTAATGTTAGCAATGTACAGTGGTCAAATAGGGTTATTTTCTTCTCGAGACCTTTTACTTTTTTTCATGATGTGGGAGTTAGAATTAATTCCTGTTTACTTACTTTTATCTATGTGGGGGGGTAAAAAACGTTTGTACTCAGCTACAAAGTTTATTTTATACACCGCAGGGGGTTCCATTTTTCTATTAATGGGGGTTTTAGGTATAGGTTTATATGGTTCGGATGGGCCAACATTGAATTTTGGAGCATTAGCTAATCAATCATATCCCGTGGCCCTGGAAATTCTGTTATATTTTGGCTTTCTTATTGCTTATGCTGTCAAATCACCGATTATACCCCTACATACATGGTTACCTGACACCCACGGAGAAGCACATTACAGTACATGTATGCTTTTGGCCGGAATCTTATTAAAAATGGGAGCATATGGGTTGATTCGTGTCAATATGGAATTTTTACCCCACGCACATTCGATATTTTCTCCATGGTTGGTGATAGTGGGAACGGTACAAATAATTTATGCAGCTTCAACCTCTTTCGGTCAACGTAATTTAAAAAGGAGAATAGCCTACTCTTCTGTATCTCATATGGGTTTTATAATTATAGGAATTGGTTCCATAACAAACACAGGACTCAATGGAGCCGTTTTACAATTATTGTCTCATGGATTTATTGGCGCCGCCCTTTTTTTCTTAGGGGGTACAAGCTGTGATAGAACACATCTTGTTTATCTTGACGAAATGGGAGGGATATCTATCCCAATGCCAAAATTATTTACCCTGTTCAGTAGTTTTTCCATGGCTTCTCTTGCATTACCGGGAATGAGTGGTTTTGTTGCAGAATCAGTAGTATTCTTTGGAATAATTACGAGTCCAAAATATCTTTTAATGCCAAAAATACTAATTACTTTTGTAATGGCAATTGGAATGATATTAACTCCTATTTATTTATTATCTATGTCACGTCAGATGTTCTATGGATACAAGTTCTTTACTGTTCCAAAGTCTTATTTTGTGGATTCTGGCCCCCGAGAACTATTTGTTTCAATCTGTATCTTTCTTCCCGTAATAGCAATCGGTATTTATCCTGATTTTGTTTTCTCATTATCAGTTGATAAGGTAGAAGCTATTCTATCTAATTATTTTTATAGATAATCTTAATGAATTGAATTGAAATTCAAGTAAAAAATCAAAAAATTATATGATTTTTCATTTTGAAAATAGTTCATTGTGCAATGAGAAATAAAGTGAAGTGAATTAAAATATTTATTTCGAGTTTTTGATAATTATTTAACCCCATTTCATCGTTCAATAAAAAAAATGGGGTTAAATAATTATCAAAAACTCACACAAATTTTCCTTATATGTGAAAGTTATATAGAAAAGGATTATCTGAGATATTCTTTAAGTGGTTTATTCAATTAGATGGGAGTACAAATGAACCATAACTATGTAGACCTATTCCTAATAGATTGACACCAAAGTAGCATATCCAAATTATAAGAAATCCTATAGAAGCTACAATTGCTGAATTCATACCTTGAAATTTTTGGTTTGTTCTAGTATGTAAATAAATAGCGTATACGGTCCAAGTAATAAAAGCCCAAGTTTCTTTAGGGTCCCAATTCCAATAAGATCCCCATGCTTCATTAGCCCATACTGCTCCAGAAAGAATTCCTATGGTTAAAAAGGTAAATCCTAGACTAATGACACGATAACTCCAATAATCCAATGTTTTAGTCAATTGATATTTATAATAGTTTTTAAATGAAAGCAAACCCGTACTTTGTAAAATATTTCTTTTCTCATTGGAGTGAATTTCGTCAAATAAAACGGAACTAATTAAGAAATTATTGCCTTTAGAAAAAAAATTGATGTTTTTTCTAAATGTAATGACTAAAAGAGCGATTGAAAATAAGGATCCAAATAAAAGAGCTGCATAGCTCAACAACATCATACTTACATGCATCATCAACCACTGGGATTGCAAAGCAGGTACTAATATTGCCGATTGATGTATTCCGGTTGAAAGACTAAAAGTAGCGAAGCCCTGAGTAAAAATAGCACTCGGCGCGCTTATTGTGCTTAAATAATTTTGCTTTTCATTATTTCTAAAATAAAGAATCATATGAATAATGAAGAAACTCCACGAAAGGAACATTAATGATTCATATAAATTACTTAATGGGAAATGTCCCGAATAAATCCAACGAATAACTAATAGTCCTGTTATAGATAAAAAAGTAGCTATCATACCCTTTTGTGACGAATTACATAATCCTACAATTTCATGAAGTAATAGGGTCATCAAATGAATCATAATAACAATTGAAATAATCGAGGAAGATATATGAGTTAATATATGTTCTAAAGTTATAAATATCATAAAAAAAAGATAATCCGATTAGTGAATAAAATAAAAATAAGGAATTGCTTATTGAATACATTATAGAATTTATTGTGTTCTTTTTATATTTTTATTTTATTGTGTTCTTTTTATATTATAAAATGATGCCGCCACTCGGACTCGAACCGAGATGCTCTAGCACTGCTTCCTAAGAGCAGCGTGTCTACCGATTTCACCATGGCGGCTTGCTTGAAATAATAATAGTTCGTACATCTGGAATCGTCGAGATTTAAGGATTCAATGCAAGTTGGTTTCCATTTATATATAGATATAGAAAACAAAATGGATAGAGAACAGGGGGTTTTCACTTCCTATTGGAATTTTACTGTACTTTTCACAAAAATTCTTAAAAAGAATTTTTGTGAAAAGTACAGTAATAGAAAAAATACACGTATTACAAATTATTATTCCATATATTACAAGATATTACAAGAACTCGTTCTAATTTCTTTTATATTGAATTTGAATTGAAAAATGGAAAACATTCATTTTAGTTAATGTAAATCGTTTAATTCATTTTTTATAGTCATATTAATTAAGCTACGCCCAAGAAGCTAAGCCAAAGACTTTATTATTTATTTGTTTGTTGCACAAAAAAACTTTTTGAATTCCCCGTTGAAACCGATTTAGCTAAGGAAAAAGCTTTAACCGCGGCAAAATATCCTTTTTTCTTCCAAATATTTTTACGAATACGTTTTTTTGACATAGAAGTACGCTTTTTTGGAACCGCCATAGAAAGAGATTATTCATTTTTATTGTTGTATGTGAAAGACATGTATTGACGGATTGCTCTTTTTATTCATTATCCATACTTATTTCATAGATAATGGTATCGTTTTTCCTGTTTTTCATAAGATAGAAATAAATATAGATAAAATTGTTTTTTGAAAATGATCATATTATCTATAATATACTATGGAATGTTATAATGGTAATGTAGTAATAGTATTTTTAAGAAAATTTGGACTAGCTAAAAAAACTCTCTAATAATCCTTTATACTTTTTTTGTTTTTTGCATTTCTATCCATAGATTGAATCCAAAATAGTTTGTACTGATTAATCTCTTTCTAATCTCATTCGAATCCATATTTATAGGGATTATCCACTACCATAAAACAAATTCATTGTTCTTTATGAAATAAGAATGAAATAAAAAAAAAAGAATCAAATGAAAAAGGTTTAATTTGGAACTCATATCTCATTTTAGTAAATATTGCAAATCTAATTTGATTTAATTTGTTAAATCAAAAAGATTAAGAGCCCTCATAGAATTTAAACAATTATATAAGATATAATTTAAGAATTTATTTAATAGAATTTCAAAAATTCTATATTGTAACAAAAATATTGTATTAAAAAAATTAATATCATTTTTCCTATTAATTAATCAAATTCAGAATGTTTGTCCGTAAGTTAATTCAATTTCATTTAAGGTTAGTAATTAACCTCTTAAACAAGATATTACCAAATAAGAATAATCTTAGTGATGGATTATTGCGAGGTAAGATAAAGAATATCATAAGATTCACAATAAATATAAGTTTTGGCTATTTGGTTGAATCCGATTATTAACAGATACCAGACCCGTACATATTCGAACCAAGTATTCTTTTTTGTATAACTTTTTTTTTACTATACTATATTGTTATAAATCATCAGGATAATACAATCATAAAAAATATCATATTCCATATATTAATCAAAATTTTTCTTTAGTTAATAACTAAGTAATAATCTTGACCAATCATTTGGTCATATTCTTTGATCAACCAAATTGGAACTTTTTGCATTTTTGAAAATATGAGAAAAGTTGAATAATTAAGAATAAAAATAGTTGAGTTTTTTCATATCTTTTTTTATTGATTTCTTTTATCTTTGTTCCTTACAAAAGATATCAGAATTAGTTAATCGGAGATAATAACAATTCATAAGAATAAAAAAATAAAAAATTCGTTTTATTATGGAACATACATATCAATATGCGTGGATAATACCTTTACTTCCACTTCCTGTTACTATGTCAATAGGATTTGGACTCCTGCTTGTTCCAACAGCAACAAAAAATATTCGTCGTATATGGGCCTTTTTTAGTGTTTTATTCCTAAGTATAGCTTTAGCTTTTTCAGTCAATTTATCTATTCAGCAAATAAGTGGAAGTTTTATTTATCAATATCTATGGTCTTGGACTATCAATAATGATTTTTCATTAGAGTTCGGATACTTAATCGATCCACTTACTTCCATTATGTCAATATTAATAACTACTGTTGGACTCATGGTTCTTATTTATAGCGACAATTATATGTCTCACGATCAGGGATATTTAAGATTTTTTTCTTATCTGAGTTTTTTCAATGCTTCCATGTTGGGATTAGTTATTAGTTCTAATTTGATACAAATTTATATTTTTTGGGAACTGGTGGGAATGTGTTCCTATTTGTTAATAGGGTTTTGGTTTACACGACCAATTGCAGCAAATGCTTGTCAAAAAGCTTTTATAACTAATCGTGTAGGGGACTTTGGATTATTATTAGGAATCTTAGGTTTTTATTGGATGACTGGTAGTTTCGAATTTCGGGATTTATTCGAAACATTTAATAAATTGATCCATAATAACGGGGTCAATTCTTTATTTGCTACTCTATGTGCTTTCCTATTATTCCTTGGTGCAGTTGCTAAATCCGCACAATTCCCCCTTCATGTATGGTTACCCGATGCCATGGAAGGACCTACTCCTATTTCGGCTCTTATACATGCTGCTACTATGGTAGCAGCGGGAATTTTTCTTGTAGCTCGGCTTTTTCCACTTTTCACAGTTATACCTTACATAATGAATTTCATTTCTGTTATCGGTGTAATAACACTACTATTAGGAGCTACTTTGGCTCTTGCCCAAAGAGATATTAAAAGAGGTTTAGCCTATTCTACAATGTCTCAATTGGGTTATATGATGTTAGCTCTAGGTATGGGTTCTTATAGAGCAGCTTTGTTTCATTTGATCACTCATGCCTATACGAAAGCATTATTGTTTTTGGGGTCCGGATCCATTATTCATTCAATGGAACCCATTGTTGGATATTCACCAGATAAAAGCCAGAATATGGCTCTTATGGGTGGCTTAAGAAAATATGTTCCAGTTACAAAAATGACCTTTTTATTGGGTACACTTTCTCTTTGTGGTATTCCACCTCTTGCTTGTTTTTGGTCAAAAGATGAAATTCTTAATGATAGTTGGTTGTATTCACCAATCTTCGCAATAATAGCGTTTTTCACAGCGGGGTTAACTGCATTTTATATGTTTCGTATGTATTTACTTACTTTTGAGGGATATTTCCATGTTCATTTAAAAAATTACAGTGGAATTCAAAATGGTTCCCTATATTCAATATCCTTGTGGGGAAAAACAGCACCAAAATTAATTCAAAATAATTTACTTTTATCAACAACAAATAGTAATGAAAGGGTTTCTTTTTTTTCAAGAAATAGATATAAACTTGATGCCAGTGTAATAAATAAGATGCGACACTTTAGTACTAATTTTGGAAAAAAACATACTTTTATCTACCCTCACGAATCCGATAATACTATGTTATTTCCAATGCTTGTGTTGGTACTATTTACTTTGTTCATTGGATCCATTGGAATTCCTTTTGATCAAAGAATAATCGATTTTGATTTACTATCAAAATGGTTAGCTCCATCAGAAAGCTTTTTTCATACAAATTCCCATTCTTCTGTGGATTGGTATGAATTTATAACAAATGCAATTTATTCAGTAAGTATAGCTTTTTTTGGAATATGTATAGCATCCTTTTTTTATGGATCTATTTATTCATCTTTCCAAAGTTTTTATTTAATTAACTCTTTTGTAAAAATGGGTTCTAAGAGAATTCTATTGGATCCAATAATTAATGTGATATATAATTGGTCATATAATCGAGGTTACATAGACTTGTTTTATACAAGAATCTTTACCAGAAGTATAAGAAAATTATCTCAATTAACTTCTTTTTTTGATAAATGTATAATTGATGGAATCATAAATGGTACTGGTATTGCAAGTTTCTTTATAGGAGAAGGATTAAAATATATTGGAGGTGGGCGAATCTCGTCTTATCTTTTTTTCTATTTATTCTATTATCTATCGATTTTTGTACTAATTAATTTTTTGAGTCTATAATATAAGCTTTGAGCCTATAATAATCGAATTTTTGTCATTTTCTGATAATAATCAAAATTAAAAATAAAATAATTTTTC